AAGAAACTAATAGAAGTCGAAGACGCGGAATGATAGTGAATAGAGAGAAAGATTCTTCTTATTTTCTTGTTCCTGAAAATATTCTATCTATCTCCTAGACGCCGTAGAGAATTGAGAATTTTCATGTCTTTCAATTCTCGTACTCGTAATTGGAAAGTTACGGAAGGAGACCCCTCATTTTGCAATGAAAACAACATATAAAACTCTGGACAATTTCGAAATCAGGCCGAGCGTCTTAATACATATGCAAAAAATTTCATTATTGGCCCACCATTGATTAGAAGATTTAGCTTGTATGAATCGCTATTGGTTTGATACGAATAATGGCAATCGTTTCAGTATGTTAAGGATACAGATGTATCCACAATTCATTTAGAGTTACTTAACAGCCTATTTCTTATACCATATCTCTATCCCGTGAAATTCTCGAGCCGAAAGATGGATGCATATGCTGTGTTTCATTTTGCTAAATGATATCAATTAAATGGTGTATCAATTCCATAAATTGGATATAGCAATAAATAAATCAGCAAAATTCTTTCTAATATTTTAGATAGAAGAAATGTTTCTTCTATCTAAAATATTAGAAAGAATGTACTCTTCTATCCAAATCCAATTTGCATCGATAAAATAAATCCAAATTCCAGCAGTAGATGAATAATTGCAAATTTTTGTGTGTACGAGATTAGAATAACTTCAAAATAACTGACATAATTTTTTATTTTTCCTGATCAGAAAAATATATGAAAAAGAAAGGAGGTAGAAAAATTTTGGGATTTATGGTTAAAGAAGAAAAAGAAGAAAACAGGGGTTCTGTTGAATTTCAAGTATTCAGTTTCACCAATAAGATACGGAGACTTGCTTCACATTTGGAATTACACAAAAAAGATTTTTCATCGGAAAGAGGTCTACGAATAGTTTTGGGAAAACGTCGACGTTTGCTGGCTTATTTGGCAAAGAAAAATAGAGTACGTTATAAGAAATTAATCAGTCAGTTGAATATTCGGGAGCAGTAATTTAATCGTTCTAATTTTTTTCTTATTTTCTTAGTAGTCTTATAGTAGTCTTAGATTTTGCATTTTGATGAGCCTCGTTTTGAGGAATTCATGGAATAATCCATTTTCATGGAATAATGAATTAAGGAAGAAAGGATATGAGTCTACCGCTTACAAGAAAAGATCTCATGATAGTCAATATGGGCCCTCAACACCCATCAATGCATGGTGTTCTTCGACTGATCGTTACTCTCGATGGTGAAGATGTTATTGATTGTGAACCCATATTAGGCTATTTACACAGAGGAATGGAAAAAATCGCGGAAAACCGAACTATTATACAATACTTACCTTATGTAACACGGTGGGATTATTTAGCTACTATGTTTACGGAAGCAATAACAGTAAATGCACCAGAATTCTTAGAGAATATTCAAATACCCCAAAGAGCCAGCTATATTAGGGTAATCATGTTAGAGTTGAGCCGTATAGCTTCTCACTTGTTATGGCTTGGGCCTTTTATGGCGGATCTCGGTGCACAGACTCCTTTTTTCTATATTTTTAGAGAGAGAGAATTGATATACGATTTATTTGAAGCTGCTACCGGTATGCGAATGATGCATAATTACTTTCGCATCGGAGGAGTAGCCGCGGATCTACCTTATGGATGGATCGATAAATGTTTAGATTTTTGTGATTATTTTTTACGAGGAATTGTTGAATATCAACAACTTATTACACAGAATCCAATTTTTTTGGAACGAGTTGAGGGAGTAGGTTTTATTAGTGGAGAAGAAGCGGTAAATTGGGGCTTATCGGGACCAATGTTACGAGCTTCTGGAATACAATGGGATCTTCGTAAAGTAGATCTTTATGAGTCTTACAACCAATTTGATTGGAAAGTCCAATGGCAAAAAGAAGGGGATTCGTTAGCTCGCTATTTAGTACGAATCAGTGAAATGAGGGAATCCATCAAAATAATTCAACAAGCTGTAGAAAAAATTCCTGGAGGACCTTATGAGAATTTAGAAGTTCGACGCTTTAAGAAAGAAAAGAATTCCGAATGGAATGATTTTGAATATAGATTTCTTGGTAAAAAACCTTCACCCAATTTTGAATTGTCAAAGCAAGAGCTTTATGTAAGAGTGGAAGCCCCAAAAGGTGAATTAGGAATTTATCTAGTAGGAGATGATAGTCTTTTCCCCTGGAGATGGAAAATTCGTCCACCCGGTTTTATTAATTTACAAATTCTCCCTCAGCTAGTTAAAAAAATGAAATTGGCTGATATCATGACGATATTAGGTAGTATAGATATCATTATGGGGGAAGTTGACCGTTGAAATGATAATAGATAGGGTAGAAATAGAAACTATCAATTCTTTTTCGAAATCAGAATTATTAAAAGAAGTCTATGGACTCATATCGATTATACCCATTTTGAGCCTCCTTTTGGGAATCACAATAGAGGTACTCGTAATTGTGTGGTTAGAAAGAGAAATATCCGCATCGATACAACAACGTATTGGTCCTGAATATGCTGGCCCCCTGGGACTGCTTCAAGCTATAGCAGATGGGACTAAGCTACTTTTTAAAGAAGATATCCTACCATCCCGAGGAGATATTCCTTTATTTAGCATTGGACCCTCTATAGCAGTCATATCCATTTTATTAAGTTTTTTAGTTATCCCTTTGGGATATCATTTTGTTTTAGCCGATCTTAGTATTGGTGTTTTTTTATGGATTGCCATTTCAAGTATTGCTCCTATTGGTCTTCTTATGGCAGGATATAGCTCAAATAATAAATATTCTTTTTCAGGCGGTCTACGAGCTGCTGCTCAATCCATTAGTTATGAAATACCATTAACTTTTTGTGTGCTAGCAATATCTCTACGTGTGATTCGTTAAAATAGGATCTTTTTCCTCTAAAATCCATTAACTATTTATCTTCCTTTTCTTATTCTGTATTAGGGTTGATAAGTTAAACTAGATAGCTATATGAGTGAAACACAACAGCTTATAAATTTGTAGTAAAAAGAAAAAATCTCATTTCCTACGTACAAGAAAAAGTTGAAGTAAACATAAGCAGTGTAAACTCTTTATCCCAAGGTTGTTTTTTTTAATTATTTTAATTAATCATGATATCTTGAAGCGGGCAAGAATAAAGGATTCGCGCTATGGAATTCCATTACTAGAAAATTTCTAGTTATTACTAGAACTTATAATCATAAGAAGAATCCATCAAAAGTTAGTGAAGGGTTAGGAACACTAAAGTACATAAAGGATTAGTAATGGGGAATCTAAGACATTAGAGATTTTTCCTCATAAAAGGAATCATAATAAGAACTTGAAATTAGTGGAAATTATCAAGTCGTACTTTCTTCAGATTCCGATCCAGAGTATGTTCCTATTCACTTGTTAAGGAAATGGCTATAAAGAACGAATTAACCCTTTATCCCTTTTTTCTTTTTAAATATCCCCTACCTAGGGTAAAGAAGAGTAGGACAAAAGATATGGAGTATGGAGTGCAATACAAAAAAATTTGAATTATTTCTTTCCTATATCCATATTAATACAGAATTCCTCATGAACTAATACCCAAATCTTTTCTTTCATTTATTAATTGAATTCCCCTAACAAGTGTTTTATTCCAAGATTAAGTTATTACTGAACAAAGAAAAAAAATTATATTATAAAGGATGAGATCAATTCGGAAGCGCTTTTTCTTATTATAGCAGAGCAGACGGAATTCCTTTGGTCTAATTTAGGACTTTCCAATATATTTTATTTTACCTAATTCTATCTACGCCGCGGGGCTAATAACGAAACGAAACAGTCCTCTCTTTTTTTTGATCATAGAGAAGCCGTATGAAGCTAAGGTTTCATGTACGGTTTTGGAATAGCGGTGGGAACTGTGATGTTATCATCGACTATGATTATCTAACAGTTCAAGTACAGTTGATATAGTTGAAGCGCAGTCTAAATATGGTTTTTTTGGATGGAATATTTGGCGCCAGCCTATAGGTTTTATGGTTTTTCTAATTTCTTCTTTGGCAGAATGTGAAAGATTACCTTTTGATTTACCAGAAGCAGAGGAAGAATTAGTAGCAGGTTATCAAACCGAATATTCGGGTATAAAATATGCTTTATTTTATCTTGTTTCTTACCTAAATTTATTAGTTTCCTCTTTATTTGTAACAGTTCTCTACTTAGGCGGGTGGAATTTATCTATTCCCTATATATCCTTTTTTGATTTTTTCCAAATGAATAACGCAGTTGGGATTTTGGAAATTACAATGGGTATCTTTATTACATTAACTAAAGCTTATTTATTTCTCTTCATTTCTATCACAATAAGATGGACTTTACCCAGGATGAGAATGGATCAGTTATTAAATCTTGGATGGAAATTTCTTTTACCTATTTCCCTGGGAAATCTCTTATTAACAACCTCTTCTCAACTTGTTTCACTATAAATAAGATAATACAATAACAGTAAGAATATTTTCAAGACAAAGGCTCTCTCAAACAAGAGAAAGAAACATATCTTTTTCATAGATATTTAGAATGAATATGTTCCCTATGGTAACTGGGTTCATGAGTTATGGTCAACAAACAATACGTGCTACAAGGTACATTGGTCAAAGTTTCATAACTACCTTATCCCACACAAATCGTTTACCTATAACGATTCATTACCCTTACGAAAAATCAATTACACCGGAGCGTTTCCGGGGGCGCATTCACTTTGAATTTGATAAATGTATTGCTTGTGAAGTATGTGTTCGGGTATGTCCGATAGATCTCCCCGTTGTAGATTGGAGATTTGAAAAGAATATTAAAAGGAAACAATTGCTTAATTATAGTATTGATTTCGGAGTTTGTATATTTTGTGGCAATTGTGTTGAGTACTGTCCGACAAGCTGTTTATCAATGACTGAAGAATATGAACTTTCTACTTATGATCGTCATGAATTGAATTACAATCAAATTGCTTTAAGTCGGTTACCAATCTCCATAATGGAAGATTACACAATTCAAACAATTAGGAATTCGACTGAAAGTAAAATAGACGAAGATAAATCTTCGAATTCAAGAACGATTACGGATTACTAAACTTGTATTTTTCTTTTTGTTATAAAAATCTAATAATCCTTGTGCTAACTATAAAGAAAAACAAATAACGACTGCTTATTGGAAATTTTTTATTATTTTAAATAAGACTAGATTTTCGTGATATAATTTCTAACTATACAGCTTATACACGAAAAAAGATCCTAATCCGTTTTTATTTTCCTTCCTTGAGTCCTTTAGTTTTAGTCAGTTCATGAAAAATTTTATACTATTTTAATTTCTTTTTATCCATAATGGATTTACCTGGACCAATACATGAGATTCTTATGCTATTTGGGGGATTTGTTCTTATACTAGGGGGTCTAGGAGTAGTATTACTTACCAACCCTATTTATTCTGCTTTTTCGCTGGGATTAGTTCTTGTTTGTATATCCTTATTCTATTTTTTATTAAATTCCTACTTTGTAGCTGTGGCACAACTTCTTATTTATGTGGGAGCCATAAATGTCTTGATCATATTCGCTGTAATGTTCATAAATGGCTCAGAATGGTCTAAAGATAAGAATTATTGGACTATTGGAGATGGGTTCACTTCACTCGTTTGTATAACTATTGGTTTTTCACTAATGACTACTATCCCAGATACATCATGGTATGGAATTCTTTGGACTACAAGATCAAACCAAATAGTAGAACAGGGTCTCATAAATAATGTTCAACAAATTGGGATTCATTTAGCAACCGATTTTTATCTTCCGTTTGAACTCATTTCCATAATTCTTCTAGTTTCTTTAATAGGTGCAATTACTATGGCGCGGCAATAAGAAAACTTAGAAAGAGTAAAAATTATAAGAATTCCAAATCTAAAATAAATAACTAAAGAATCACAATTTTGATTTAGTAAAAACCATCTACCGCCAACAAATACCTTCTTTCTTTTCTCTTTTGTTGTGTAATTGTTCTATTGTAATTAATTGAATCGGTTCCATTCTTGTCCTCATATTGAAATGAATCGAGATTGATAAGGAGTTAATTAATGATGTTTGAGCTTGTACTTTTTTTGAGTGTCTATTTATTTTCGATTGGTCTCTATGGATTGATCACAAGCCGAAACATGGTTAGAGCTCTAATATGTCTTGAACTTATACTGAATTCAATTAATCTAAATCTCGTAACATTTTCTGATCTATTTGATAGTCGCCAATTAAAAGGAGACATTTTCGCAATTTTTGTGATAGCCCTTGCGGCTGCTGAGGCCGCTATTGGACTATCCATTCTTTCTTCTATCTATCGTAATAGGAAATCAACTCGTATCAATCAATCTAATTTATTGAATAATTAGACTATGGAATAATTGGACTTTTTAATAATTAGACATACAATCCTCTAAACAAAGGCGCACATATAAGAAAATAATAGTGAATATTAAGATGAATAGAAATAAATACTATTTTCTTAGTATTATTTGAGAATATACATTTTCTTTAAGTAGGTTATTGCATAGTATTATTTTTTCACTTAAAGAAATTTTTGTAATTCATTGATATTGCAATTTAAATATTGCAATAATTTATATTGAAAAGACGATAGCCAATTTATTGGCTAATTCGAATTCATATGTACAATTTATTGGTTAATTCTGATTGTTGAAGTCCTAAATTCAAGTCTCTTGGCTCTTTTCACGCTTTCTCACAAACAGATTAAAAAATAGATTCTTATTTTTGAAGTTTGGATAAACCATTGCTTCGTCTGGTGTCTACAATACATATGACTCATTATAGTACTAATTTCTTTTTTACCAGATCGAAAAATTTTATGTTGAAAAGAAAAATTTATAGATCCAATGTCACATTCCGTAAAAATTTACGATACATGTATAGGATGCACTCAATGTGTACGAGCTTGTCCAACAGATGTATTAGAAATGATACCCTGGGATGGATGTAAAGCCAAGCAAATTGCTTCCGCGCCGAGAACCGAAGATTGTGTGGGTTGTAAGAGATGCGAATCCGCTTGCCCGACAGATTATTTAAGTGTCCGCGTTTATTTAGGGCCTGAAACAACCCGTAGCATGGCTTTATCTTATTGATACGTTACAAAAAACTTCATTCGAATCGTCTGATTCCTCTTTACCGAAGAAGCCTGTGCTCGAAATAATCGAGCACAGGCTTTTCTGGTCAAAACGTATCTTGTCTTTATCACTTTATCATGAGTTATTTTCCTTGGTTAACAATACTTGTTGTTTTGCCGATATTTGCAGGTTCATTAATTTTCTTTTTACCTCATAGGGGAAACAAAATCGTTAGGTGGTATACTATATCTATTTGTTTATTAGAATTCCTTCTAATGACTTATGCATTCTGTTATCATTTCCAACTGGAGGATCCCTTAATCCAATTAAAGGAGGATTATAAATGGATAGATATCTTCGATTTCCACTGGAGATTGGGAATCGATGGACTTTCATTAGGATCTATTTTATTGACAGGATTTATCACTACTTTAGCTACTTTAGCAGCTTGGCCTGTTACCCGAAATTCGCGATTATTCTATTTCCTGATGCTCGCAATGTATAGTGGTCAAATAGGATTATTTTCTTCGCGAGACCTTTTACTTTTTTTTATCATGTGGGAGTTAGAATTAATTCCTGTTTACTTACTTTTATCCATGTGGGGGGGAAAAAGGCGTCTATATTCAGCTACAAAGTTTATTTTGTATACTGCAGGCGGTTCCATATTTTTCTTAATCGGAGTTCTGGGTATGGGCTTATATGGTTCCAACGAACCAGGATTAGATTTGGAAAGATTAATTAATCAATCATACCCTCCAACCTTGGAAATACTTTTATATTTTGGCTTCCTTATTGCTTATGCTGTCAAATTGCCGATTATACCTCTACATACGTGGTTACCGGATACCCATGGGGAAGCGCATTATAGTACATGTATGCTTTTAGCGGGAATCTTATTAAAGATGGGAGCATATGGATTGATTCGGATCAACATGGAATTGTTACCTCATGCTCATTATCTATTTTCGCCCTGGTTAGTAATAATAGGAGCAATCCAAATAATCTATGCAGCTTCAACTTCTCTTGGTCAACGAAATTTCAAAAAAAGAATAGCCTATTCCTCTGTATCTCACATGGGTTTCATAATTATAGGAATTGGTTCCATAACCAACATTGGACTCAATGGAGCTATTTTACAAATATTATCCCATGGATTTATTGGTGCTACACTTTTTTTCTTGGCAGGAACGGCTTCTGATAGAATGCGTCTTGTTTATCTCGAAGAACTGGGGGGAATCTCTATTCCAATGCCAAAAATTTTTACTATGTTTAGTAGCTTTTCAATGGCTTCTCTTGCCTTACCAGGAATGAGTGGTTTTGTCGCAGAATTAGTAGTCTTTTTTGGCCTAATTACTAGTCCAAAATTTCTGTTAATGCCAAAAATGATAATTACTTTTGTAATGGCAATAGGAATGATATTAACTCCTATTTATTTATTATCCATGTTACGCCAGATGTTCTATGGATACAAGCTATTTAATGTTCCAAACGCAAATTTTGTGGATTCTGGACCACGAGAACTCTTTATTTTAATCTGTATCTTTTTACCAGTAATAGGAATTGGTATTTATCCAGATTTTGTTCTCTCCCTATCCGTTGACAGGGTAGAAGCTCTCTTATCCAATTATTATCCTAAATAGGTTTTTTAGAAGTATAATTAGATCTATTTTGAATTTTTGAGAACCCCTTTGAGAAGGAGTTCAAGGGGTTCTCAAATAAAACAAATAAGTAAAAAAGTTCATTTCATGAAGGTTTTATTTTATGTAATCATTTAGGTGTTAATATAAACGAACCATAACTATGTAAACCTATTCCTAATAGATTGATACCAAAATAGCAGATCCAAATTATAAGAAATCCTATCGAAGCTACAAGTGCAGAATTCGTACCCTTCCAATTTGGATTTGTTCTACTATGTAAATAAATTGCAAATATGGTCCAAGTAATAAATGCCCAAGTTTCTTTAGGATCCCAATTCCAATAGGATCCCCACGCTTCATTAGCCCATACTGCTCCACAAAGAATACCCATGGTTAAAAGGGTAAATCCTAGACTAATGACACGATAACTCCAAGAATCCAAACGCTCCATTAATTGATATTTGTAATAATTTGGGAATGAAGGAACGGAGGTGCTTTTTAAAGCACTTCTTTTTGCATAGAAATCACTAAAAAAATTCGAAAAGAAATGGAAATTTTTTCGAAATCTAATGATTAGAATAGCGGAAGATAATAAGGATCCGCACAAAAGAGTTGCATAGCTTAGTAACATCATACTGACATGCATCATTAACCACTGAGATTGGAGAGCAGGTACTAGTATTGTGGATTGATGCATTTCAGTTAAAAGACCTGATGTGGCAAAGCCTTGCGTTAAAATAGTACTTGGTGTAGTTATTGTGCTTAAATCATTTTTAGAGTTCTGTATCTTAGGAATGGTATGAATAATATACAGAGCCCATGAAAGGAAGATCAACGACTCATATAAATTACTTAATGGAAAATGTCCCGAAGAAGCCCAGCGAGAAACTAGGAATCCTGTTATAGAGAAAAAAGTAACTAGCATTCCTTTTTCTGACGAGTCATGTAATCCCCCAAGTCCACGAACTAATAAGGTTATCAAATGAATCGTAATCACAATGGAAATGGTGGAGAAGGAGATATGCGTTAATATATGTTCTAAAGTTGCAAATAGCATAAGGGGAAGGTCCCATTACAAAATTGTAAATTTCGAATTGAATCCATTTTCTAATCTATTGTATTCTTTTTCGAGAATGCCGCCACTCGGATTCGAACCGAGATGCTTGAGCACTGCTTCCTAAGAGCAGCGTGTCTACCAATTTCACCATGGCGGCTAACTAAAAATAATAGTTAACTTAAAAGAATAATAGCTATTATCTCGCGAATCGTCGAGATTGGGAAAGTTCATTAAATTTAGGAACGTTAGAGTCTTCATTAAAATAGACTTCGGTTAGTTAGTAGTATCATTGCGATTCTTTTTACAATAAACTCTTGATTTGCTTAATGGAAACACTACTTGAAAGAGTTGGAACTCCTCTTTTATAAGTTGCAATATAGAACTTCTTTTTTTTTATTTATTAGTTTCTCCTTTAAATTTTGAAAATTATTTCAATAAAATTTTTAGTATAGAATGAAAGTCTTTATGCTCTTATTAATAGGATTTACTAACCTTAAACCACTTATTTTGGAGAAAATAGATGGAAGTGGTAAGTCCTATTGCAAGAATACTCCACTTTTCATAATCGAATTCTCATAATAAAATATGAGAATTCGATTATGAAAAGTTCATTAATCATTGATAGGAAAAGAATACTTAGCACACAGTATACCAAAACTTTTATTCCATATAGCAGATATCAGAGGGGTTTGTTTTAAGAATATTCTGTTGAGTAATTCGACACATAAAAGTACATTAATTAATTAATCCAAATTATTCATATGAAATAATTGGAATTATTTTTTGATAGGTCAATTCAGATTATTCCAAAACCTTAACCTTATTATTTGTTTGTTTGTTGCCCAGAAAAACCCTTTGGTTTTGGATTCTCATTGCCACTGGAAAATGATTTTGATTTTGCTAAAGAATAAGCGTGTACTATGGAAAAATAAGTCTTTTTCTTCCAAATATTTTTACGAATACGCTTTTTTGACATTGAAGTACGTTTTTTTGGAACTGCCATTCAAAAAGGAAATTACTTTTTTCTAGTTATATGTGAAAGACATCTATTGCCGCAAATAAATCCTTCTTTCTTTTTTTTTTCTTGGTATTTCTACTTAGATATTGAAAGATACTGAAATTCTGAATTATTTTTTACTTAAATTTTGTCTAATCCGGATAAGACATAAGACAAGAATTTTAAAATTTTTTTTATGTATATATTTTATACTTTGTTTTAATAATATAGAATATATAGAAAGGTTTCCTAAATCTATTTATAGATATTTAAATATCAAGTATACTCCATATATAGATATATGGTACGGAAGCCTGGCCCCTATATAAAAGGGTGGGTAAAAAGAAGGGAAAATTAAAATAGTTAATTAAAATGGTATTCCATAATTGAATTCCAATCAAAACAAAAAATACTGAGTCTCTTAAACAAGGCATTCTAAAACTTAGGTAATTATAGTCATTAGAATTTCAGTTCTATATGAAGTAATGATTATTTGCTAATTTCTTAGAAACATGGGTTTTCTTTTTATTGGAATTCAATTAATCAGTTACGAAGCAAGAGAGCTGCTTCATCTTTGTTTTAAAGAAATATCCAAATTAATAGAAAGTAAAAAAATGCAACCTTTTTTTGTATTTTAATAAATATCTTTATTTAGGTAATAACTAGGTAACGAAGTTATTTGATTAACTTTTTTAATTTAACCAATTAAACCAATTCTTCATTTTTGCTTATCTCAATTCTTCATTTTTGCTTATCTCAATGAGATAAGCAAAAATGAAGAATTCCAGTATTTTTTCTTAATTCTTTTTATTTATTCTTTCAGAAAGAGATAAGAATTGGTTTGGTGAATCGGAAACAATTTTATTTTATAGAAAAATTTCAAGTAAAACTTTCAATTTCTTTTCTTATGGAACATACATATCAATATGCATGGGTAATCCCTCTTCTTCCACTTCCAGTTATTATGTCAATGGGGTTTGGCCTTTTTTTTATTCCGACAGCAACAAAAAATTTTCGTCGCATATGGGCTTTTCCTAGTGTTTTATTCTTAAGTATAGCTATGGTATTCTCAATTCAACTGTCTATTCAACAAATAAATGGAAGTTCTATCTATCAATATCTATGGTCTTGGACCGTCAATAATGATTTTTCCTTAGAATTTGGATACTTGATTGACCCGCTTACTTCTATTATGTTAATACTAATTACTACTGTGGGAATCCTGGTTCTTATTTATAGTGACGGTTATATGTCTCACGATGAAGGATATTTGAGATTTTTTGTTTATATAAGTTTTTTCACTACTTCTATGTTGGGATTGGTTACTAGCTCCAATTTGATACAAATTTATTTTTTTTGGGAACTCGTGGGAATGTGTTCCTATTTATTGATAGGCTTTTGGTTTACACGACCAATCGCAGCGAGTGCTTGTCAAAAAGCTTTTGTAACTAATCGTGTAGGGGATTTTGGTTTATTATTAGGAATTTTAGGTTTTTTTTGGATAACAGGTAGTTTAGAGTTTAGGGATTTGTTCAAAATCGCTAATAACTGGATTCCTAATAATGGAATTAACTCTTTACTTACTACTTTGTGTGCTTTTTTATTATTCCTTGGTGCAGTTGCGAAATCCGCACAATTCCCTCTTCACGTATGGTTACCCGATGCTATGGAAGGACCCACCCCCATTTCGGCTCTTATACACGCAGCAACTATGGTTGCTGCGGGGATTTTTCTTCTAGCTCGTCTTTTTCCGCTTTTCATATCTATACCTTTGATAATGACTTTAATTTCTTTAGTAGGTACAATAACACTCTTCTTAGGAGCTACTTTAGCTCTTGCTCAGAGAGATATAAAAAGAAGCTTAGCCTATTCTACAATGTCTCAATTGGGTTATATGATGTTAGCTCTAGGTATAGGTTCTTATCAAGCTGCTTTATTTCATTTGATCACTCACGCTTATTCAAAAGCTTTACTGTTCTTGGGATCCGGATCCGTTATTCATTCAATGGAACCTCTTGTTGGATATTCACCAGATAAAAGTCAGAATATGGTTCTTATGGGCGGTTTAAGAAAATACATTCCAATTACAAGAACTACTTTTTTATGGGGTACACTTTCTCTTTGTGGTATTCCACCTCTTGCTTGCTTTTGGTCCAAAGATGAGATTCTTAGTAATAGTTGGTTGTATTCGCCCTTTTTTGGAATAATAGCCTCGTTTACTGCAGGATTAACTGCCTTTTATATGTTTAGGATATATTTACTTACATTTGATGGGTATTTGCGCGTTCATTTTCAAAATTACAGTACCACTAAAGAAGGTTCCTTGTATTCAATATCCTTATGGGGAAAAAAGATATCCAAAGGAGTTAATAGGGATTTTGTTTTATCAACAACAAAGAATGGAGTTTCTTTTTTTTCACAAAATAGCCCAAAAATTCAAGGTAATACAAGAAATAGGATAGGATGCTTTAGTACATCCTTTGGGGCTAAAAAAACTTTTGCCTATCCGCATGAAACGGGAAATACTATGTTATTTCCTCTTCTTATATTACTGTTTTTTACTTTATTCATTGGATTTATAGGAATCTCTTTTGATAATGGAGCAATGGATAATGGAATAGCGGAGTTAACCCTATTATCAAAGTGGTTAACTCCCGCAATAAACTTGACTCAAGAAAGTTCTAATTCTTTTATAAATTCATATGAATTTATTACTAATGCTATTTCCTCTGTAAGTCTCGCTATCGTCGGTTTATTCATAGCATATATCTTATATGGATCCGCTTATTCTTTTTTTCAAAATTTGGATTTAATCAATTCCTTTTACAAGGAAAGTCCGAAAAAGTACTTTTTCGATCAAGTTAGAAAAAATATATACAGTTGGTCATATAATCGTGGTTATATAGATATTTTCTATACTAGGGTCTTTACCCTAGGTATAAGAGGATTAACCGAACTAACGGAGTTTTTCGATAAGGGTATCATTGATGGAATTACCAACGGTGTGGGTCTTGTTAGTTTTTGTATAGGAGAAGAAATTAAATATGTAGGAGGAGGGCGAATCTCGTCTTATTTATTCTTTTTTTTATGTTATGTATCCGTGTTTTTATTCTTTTTTCTTTCTTAACTTAAGCAATTTACGAGTTCCTTGTCTAAATAACTATCCTATCCCCTCCCCCTTCCTATCCTCTTTTACCATCTCCGTATCTCCCTTAAGTATTGTATAATAGTTCGGTTTTCCGCGATTTTTTCCATTCCTCTGTGTAAATAGCCTAATATGGGTTCACAATCAATAACATCTTCACCATCGAGAGTAACGATCAGTCGAAGAACACCATGCATTGATGGGTGTTGAGGGCCCATATTGACTATCATGAGATCTTTTCTTGTAAGCGGTAGACTCATATCCTTTCTTCCTTAATTCATTATTCCATGAAAATGGATTATTCCATGAATTCCTCAAAACGAGGCTCATCAAAATGCAAAATCTAAGACTACTATAAGACTACTAAGAAAATAAGAAAAAAATTAGAACGATTAAATTACTGCTCCCGAATATTCAACTGACTGATTAATTTCTTATAACGTACTCTATTTTTCTTTGCCAAATAAGCCAGCAAACGTCGACGTTTTCCCAAAACTATTCGTAGACCTCTTTCCGATGAAAAATCTTTTTTGTGTAATTCCAAATGTGAAGCAAGTCTCCGTATCTTATTGGTGAAACTGAATACTTGAAATTCAACAGAACCCCTGTTTTCTTCTTTTTCTTCTTTAACCATAAATCCCAAAATTTTTCTACCTCCTTTCTTTTTCATATATTTTTCTGATCAGGAAAAATAAAAAATTATGTCAGTTATTTTGAAGTTATTCTAATCTCGTACACACAAAAATTTGCAATTATTCATCTACTGCTGGAATTTGGATTTATTTTATCGATGCAAATTGGATTTGGATAGAAGAGTACATTCTTTCTAATATTTTAGATAGAAGAAACATTTCTTCTATCTAAAATATTAGAAAGAATTTTGCTGATTTATTTATTGCTATATCCAATTTATGGAATTGATACACCATTTAATTGATATCATTTAGCAAAATGAAACACAGCATATGCATCCATCTTTCGGCTCGAGAATTTCACGGGATAGAGATATGGTATAAGAAATAGG